AGTAAAATTTAGGGGGTTATCATATTATTGATGATGTAAATTTTTTGTGTTTTTATTTTGTTTTTTTGGTTTGGTTTGTTTGATTTTTTGGGGAAAGTAAGGGGCAAGGTATTGGTGTTGTCAATTCTAGGGATTGATCATATAATATTATGGGGGGGGGGGAAAATTTTCCGCACCGGTCGAATCTAGGAGTTTGTCATATAAACGTTTGTTAAACAAACGATTAAATCACGATAAAAATGATGATGTTTGTTGGGTTTGTTGTGGGTGGAAAATAGAGGAATGTTAAATGCAAACAAATGAATGATGAATGGTTTGGACAATGTAGGAAAAAATCTATTAAATGTGTTTGTTTTTTTGTTAAAATTACAAAACAAAAAATGAAACGATAAAAAATGGGGTAAAAATTGGGGTTTAGATGGAAGTTCCTGGAAAAGGAATTAAAGAAAAATATGTCCGGCAACCATAACATTATCTGCCACCGTTACAGGTAGCTGGGGACCCACCATGAATGGGGTCAAAGTGCATCAGTGTCAAGTTTGCGACGGCTTATCCATTAAACCATGACGATTGATACCTTACGGGCGCCGTATGTGCGGTAGTCATGTGATGGACATGTCAAGAGGAAGATATCTCCTGCTACGCACTTGAAGGGCTTATTGAAGATCCCCCCAAAAGAAAACAAGTGCAGAACCGGTCGGATGCCGCGATAACGAGGCCAAGTGTAATGCGTTCATCCCCAACCAGTGACATCTGTGAAGAGCAATAAGGAATGAGCCTGGCAAGTTATGGCCCTGAGATAGGAACCAGAGGCACAAAAGAGCAAGTTGGGCGAGGGTGTAGGGGGAAAGTATGGCCTTGAAGCTGGTAAACGGGGACAAATTCTACGTCGAGTTGGTGATTTCTCGTGAGGATTACGATTAATAGATAACCAGGTCCTCTGGCTTGGGAGTACTTGAAGGCTGTTGGAAGAAGGTTTACCTAGGAGGTGGGCGAAACGTATGGACTTGGAGAATGGGATAGTGTACTAGGATATTCCTCGTTTACGGGGTGAAGGTTATGTATATGGAAACATTCTCGATCTCGGGCGACGCTTGTCTGGTTGCGTGAGGTAGGATGACTTGGGTTTGTTGTACGTGAAATAGGGATGTGCCTGGAAGGGTAGGTACCCGATATGGACCGTTATGGGCTGTAATAGTTGAGTTTGGTTGGTTTTGGCATTACTCAGTATGTGGAATATCCTACATTACAATAGTGTCTGATGTGGACAATAATATTATGCAAAGTAATACATACCTAAAAACCCATGGTAAAAGCATGGGGGGGGGTAAGGGGGGGGTGGAAAAAGAATGGAAAGTTCCTATAGTTAAATTGTGATAACGATGGTTTTTCAGACTGTAGATCTTGGAGAGAGTCCAAGTAGGAACTTATGATAAATTTTGTTTTGTTTATGAGTTTATGTTTCGTTTTAGGGGGGTTAGCAGTTGCATCTAATCCTTCCCCTTATTATGGGGTGGTAGGTTTGGTTGTGGCTTCTATTGCTGGGTGTGGATGACTGGTAAGTTTGGGGGTTTCTTTTGTGTCTTTGGTGTTGGTGATGGTGTATTTAGGGGGGATGCTGGTGGTGTTTGTTTATTCGGTGTCGTTGGCAGCGGATGTTTATCCTGAAACTTGGGCTGATTGACGGGTTGTTGGTTATGGTTTGGGTATGGGGCTGGTTGTTGTTGTGGGGGTTGTTGTGGGGGGTGTTTCTGAGGTAGTTTTAGAGAGTGAAGTGGTGAATAACGCTGGGTTATCGTGGGTTCGGTCGGATTTTGATGGAGTGGCTATGTTCTACTCATGGGGGGCGGGGCTGTTTTTAATTGCTGGGTGAGGCCTATTATTGACCTTGTTCGTGGTTTTAGAACTTGTACGGGGGTTATCTCGGGGGGCTATTCGGGCGGTTTAGTTAGTCAATCAGAAAGTAGTTTAGTTGAAAATGCCAGCTTTGGGAGTTGGTGATGAAGGTTTGATCCCTTTCTTTCTGATGTGGTGAACTCTAAGAAGAGGTATAGTCTTCAATCTTTGGTTTACAAGACCAATGTTTTTATAAACTATTAGAGTTAGTTAAAGGTTAAGTAGTTTGTTTTCTAGTGCACTTACGATTGGGAATAGAACTAGAATGATTATGAAATAGGCGAGTGAGGCTAGTTGTCCGATGATGATGAATGGATGTTCGACTGGTTGGCTGCCAACTCATGTTAGGATGAGTAGGTCGGTGACTAGGACTCAAAAGAGGATTTGTGATAGGGGTCGGAAGGTTATTGAACGTAGTTTGGATGTGTGTAGTAATGGAATGAGGAATAGGATCAGTACTGAGGCAGCTAAAGCCAGAACCCCTCCTAGCTTGTTGGGGATTGATCGTAGAATAGCATATGCGAACAGGAAGTATCATTCGGGTTTGATGTGTGGTGGGGTTACCAGTGGGTTGGCCGGTGTGAAATTTTCTGGGTCCCCTAGCAGGTTTGGGGAGAATAGTGCTAGAGTGGCCAGTAGGGTGAGTATTAGTGCGAATCCTAGTATGTCTTTAATGGAGTAGTAGGGGTGGAATGGAATTTTGTCGCAGTCTGGGGGGATTCCGAGGGGGTTATTTGAGCCTGTCTCGTGTAGAAAAGTGAGATGGACTAGTGTTAGGCCTACGATTATGAATGGGAGAAGGAAGTGTAGGGCAAAGAATCGAGTGAGTGTGGGGTTGTCAACTGAGAAACCTCCCCATACTCATTCTACTAGTGTTTGTCCAATGTATGGGATTGCTGAGAATAGGTTGGTGATGACTGTGGCTCCTCAGAAGGATATTTGTCCTCAAGGTAGAACATATCCTACGAAGGCGGTTGCTATTAGGGTTAGGAGTAGGATTACTCCGATATTTCAGGTCTCTTTGTTTAGGTATGAGCCGTAGTAAAAGCCTCGGCCGATATGTAGGTAGATGCAAATGAAAAATAGAGAGGCTCCGTTTGCGTGTAGGTTGCGGATTAGTCATCCGAATTGGACGTTTCGGCATATATGGGAGACGGAGGTGAAGGCTAGGGAAGTGTCTGCTGTGTAGTGTATGGCTAATAGTAGGCCTGTGATGATTTGTACGATTAGGCAGATGCCTAGTAGGGATCCAAAGTTTCATCAGACTGAAATGTTTGATGGTGTAGGAAGGTCGATTAGGGAGTCGTTGATGATTTTTAGTAGGGGGTGGTTTTTACGTAGATTGGGTGCCATTTAAGTGATCTGTATGTTGATAGGAGGATGATGAAAATTGATAAGGCGAATGATCCTAAGTAGGCTTTGATTAGGCCAGTGTGGAAGGTAGTGGCAGTTTTTGATGCTATTACTTGTAAGTTTGCTAGTCCTTCTGGTCCTATTAATTTGTATCAGGAGAGGTCGATTAGGTGGGAAGCAATGTTTTGGCTTGCGTTTAGGAGTTTTGTTGTGGCGAATCGGTGGATTAAGGGGTTAAAGTGACCTAGGTTTGTGGAGAAGTTTGAGTATGGGTTTTGTTTTTGAAGGATTAAGGTTTGGGAGACTTTTGACAGTTCTAGGGCTAGTATGATGCCTAGGACTGTGACTGTTATGGCCGTGATTTTAATGTAGAGTGGCATAGTTGTTGGAGGAGTGTTTGTTGGAGGAATGTAAGAGGTGATTAGGAAGCCTGCTGTGATGCTTCCTAGTGCAAGGCGGGTGATTGGGGAGAGTACTGCTGGGTTGTTTTCGTTTATTGGGGTTAATGGGGGGATTCGTACATGTCCTGTTTGTACGAGTACTGTTATTCGGGTCGTGTAGACTGCAGTGAATGATGTAGCTAGGAGAGTTAGGGTTAAGGCTCAAGCATTTAGGTAGGAGGTGCTGAGGCTTTCGATGATTTGGTCTTTTGAGTAGAATCCTGCTAAGAATGGTATTCCTATTAGGGCTAGGTTACCGATGGTTAGGCAGGAAGTGGTTGTTGGTAGTAGTTTCTGAAGGCCTCCTATTTTTCGAATGTCCTGTTCGCCGTTAAGGTTGTGGATGATGGAGCCAGAACATAGAAATAGTATGGCTTTGAAGAATGCGTGTGTTGAGATGTGGAGGAAGGCTAGTTGGGGAAGGTTTAGGCCGATTGTGACTATTATTAGGCCTAGTTGGCTTGATGTTGAGAAGGCAATGATTTTTTTGATGTCATTTTGGGTTAGGGCGCATGTAGCTGCAAATAGTGTGGAGATGGCTCCTAGGCACAGACATAGGGTTAAGACAGTTTGGTTGTTGCTGAATAGTGGGTGAGTTCGGATGAGTAGGAAGATTCCGGCTACTACTATTGTGCTGGAGTGTAGTAGGGCGGATACGGGGGTTGGTCCTTCTATGGCGGCTGGAAGTCACGGGTGAAGGCCAAATTGGGCGGATTTGCCTGCTGCGGCTAGGATTAGGCCTAATAGTGGGAGTGTGGGGACTTGGTCTGGAGAGGGGATTTGTTGGATTTCTCATGTGTTTATGGTGCAGGCTAGTCATGCCATGCATAGGATAAGTCCTACGTCTCCTACTCGGTTGTATAATACGGCTTGTAGGGCAGCAGTGTTAGCTTCTGCTCGGCCATGTCATCAGCTGATTAGGAGGAAAGATATGATTCCTACCCCTTCTCAGCCAATGAACAGGAGGAATAGATTGTTTGAGATGATTAGGATGAGCATTGCTATTAGAAATAGTAGTAGGTATGTGAAGAATTTTGTGATATATGGATCTGAGGCTATATATCATGTTGCGAATTGTAGGATGGATCAGGAGACGAATAGGGCGATTGGGAAGAAGGTTAGTGAGTAGAAGTCTATTTTTAGGCTGATGGGGATTTTGAAGTTTATGATGTATTTTCATTCTCAGAGGGATGTGAGGCTTTCTGTCCCTGAGTGAATGTAGATGGTTATTGGGATTAAGCTGATTAGGAATGAAGCTTTGACAGTACTTGTGATGGTGGCTGGGGTGTTTTTCAGACTGTCTGATAAAAGGGGAAGGATGAGAGGGGTGGAGAGAGTGGCTAGGGTTAGTAGTGCGAATGTATTTAGGATTAGTGGTTGATCCATTACTTTCACTTGGATTTGCACCAAGATAGCTGGTTCCTAAGACCATCGGATTACTGTTATCCTTTGAAAGTAAGGGGGCTGAGATTTTAAGCTCAGATACAAGAGTTAGCAGTTCCTGTTGGTTAAACCTCCCCTCGGCAAGTAAGAAGGGTTTAACTTCTATCTTTAGGATCACAGTCTAATGTTTGGGTTGAAACTATACTTGCATATGGGGGCTCCTGAAATGAGTTCGGGTTTGAAGATTAGGAGAATCATGGGAATTATGTGTAGGGCTATTAGAAGATGTTCTCGTGTGGAGGAGTTTTGAATGGAAGTGATGTGGGAGGGAAGGGTTCCTCGTTGTGTTATTATTAGTATGTATAGGGTATATGAGGCGGTTAGTAGGATTGCGGTTCCTGTTAGGATGATTGTTAGTGAAGATCAGTTGAATAGGGCGGTGATAATGGTTAGTTCGGCTATGAGGTTGGTTGTTGGTGGTAGTGCCATGTTTGTTAGGTTGGCTAGTAGTCATCAGGTGGCTATTAGTGGGAGGAGTGGTTGGAGTCCTCGTGTAAGAAGAAGGATTCGGCTGTGGGTTCGCTCATAGTTTGTGTTGGCTAAGCAGAATAGTATAGAGGATGTTAGGCCGTGGGAGATTATTAGGATTATTGCACCCGAGAAGGCTCATTGGGTCTGGATTATGGTGGCAGCGATGACTAGGCCTATGTGACTAACGGAAGAGTAGGCGATTAATGATTTCAGGTCTATTTGTCGTAGGCAGATGGCACTTGTTATTAGTGCTCCTCATAGTGCTAGGGTAATAAAAGGATAGTGGAGGTTGTTTAGGGAGGGGTTTACTAGGATTGTGATTCGTATGATGCCATAGCCCCCTAGTTTTAAGAGAAGGGCGGCTAGTAGTATGGATCCAGCGATTGGGGCTTCTACGTGAGCTTTGGGAAGTCATAGATGTAGACCGTATAATGGGGCCTTTACTATGAAGGCGATTAAGAGGGCTATGCTGGAGAATAGTCCTGTTCAAGAGTTGGTTACTGTTGGATGGTGAAGTTTGAGTATAGGGAGATATAGGGTCCCGATTTGGTTGTGTAGGCAGAGGATGGCGACTAATAGTGGGAGGGAGCTGGCAAGTGTATAGAATAGTAGGTAGATGCCTGCATTTAGTCGTTCTGGTTGGTTGCCTCATCGTGTGATGAGAATTAGGGTTGGAATTAAAGTTGCTTCGAATGCGATGTAGAATAGTATTAGTTCTGAGGCGGAGAAGGCTAGTAAAATGAATGGTTGAACTAGGATTACAGTTGTAATGAAAGTCCGTTTGCGAATGGCGGGTTCTTGCTCTAGGTGGTTTTGGCTCGCTATGATTATGAGGGGCAGGAGTCAGCACGATAGAACTAGTAGAGGGGAAGAAATTTGATCGATGGAAGTATAGTGGGTTAGGCCTTTGCTTGGGTAGTACGTTGGCACAAGTCATTGAAGGCTGATGGTGGCAATTAATAGACTGTGCGCTGTGGTATTGGTTCATAGATGTTTGCAAGGGGACAGGAAGGTCAGGGGAAGGAGTATGATGGTTGGAATAATGATTTTTAGCATCGTAGTAGGTTGAAGTTGTGTAGGTGGTCAGAACCATGGGTTCGTGTAGAGGCGACTAGTAGGGCTAGTCCTGTGCCTGCTTCGCAGGCGGAGAATGCTAGTATGAGAATGGGTAGAATAGTGGTGGATGATGTTTGGGTTTGAATTGGTCATATGGATAGTGCGACGTATATGGATAGTATTATGCTTTCTAGGCAGAGAAGAGCAGAGATTAGGTGTGTTCGATGGAAAGCTAAGCCTAGGCTGCTTAGGGTGAAGGCGGAGTAGAAGCTTAAGTGGAGGGCAGACATTAAGAAAGTTATAGGGCGTGGACTATAATCTGTTGAGTCGAAATCAACTGTCTTGGTTAGACTAACTTTCTGTTATTCTGCTCAATCTAATCCTCCTTGGATTCATTCATGTACTAGTCCTAGGGTTAATAGGAGGATGAGGATGGAGGCTCATGTTAGTGTGGTGGTAGGGGTTTGTAGTTGAATGGCTCATGGTAGTGGGAGTAGGAGAGCAATTTCCAGGTCGAATAGTAGGAACAGGATTGCTACTAGGAAGAATCGAATTGAAAATGGGAGCCGGGCGGAACCTAGTGGGTCAAAGCCGCACTCGTATGGAGATAGCTTTTCTAGGTCTGGGTTTATTTGGGCGAGTCAGAAGTTTAGTATGGTTAGGATGATGCTGAGGGCTAGGGAGAGGATTATTATGAACAGGATTATGTTCATTACTCTTCTCTGGGTTTAAACCAGATTTTAAGGATTGGAAGTCGATTGTAATTAATATACTAGAAGAGTAGGATCCTCATCAGTAGATGGTTATGTAGAGTAATAGTCACACGACGTCTACGAAGTGTCAGTATCAGGCTGCTGCTTCGAAGCCGAAGTGGTGTTTTGGTGTGAAGTGGAATTTGATTAGACGTAGGAGGCATACTAGTAGGAATGTTGAGCCAATAATTACGTGTAGGCCGTGGAATCCAGTTGTTACGAAGAAGGTAGAGCCATATACCCCGTCAGCGATGGAGAAGGGAGCCTCGTAGTATTCTATGGCTTGTAGGCCGGTGAAGTAGAATCCTAAGAGGACTGTTAGGGTGAGGGCATGAATTGCTTGTTTACGATTGGCTTCTATGATGCTGTGGTGAGCTCATGTGACTGTAACTCCCGAGGCTAGGAGGATGGCGGTGTTTAGGAGTGGGACGTCCATTGGGTCTAGGGGTTTAATCCCGACAGGAGGTCATTGTCCTCCCAACTCTGGAGTTGGAGCTAGGCTAGAATGGAAGAATGCTCAAAAGAATCCAAAGAAAAAGAATGCTTCTGATGTAATGAATAGTACTATTCCATATCGTAGGCCTTTTTGTACGGTGGGTGTGTGGTGGCCTTGGAATGTGCTCTCTCGTACAATGTCACGTCATCATTGGAGTATGACTAGGCCGGTGGAGGCAAGTCCTGTGATGAGAAGGTAGGGGGTGTTGAAGTGGAATCATATGGCCAGGCCGGATGTGGTTAGGAGGGCGGCGGTTGCTCCGAGGATTGGTCATGGGCTTGGATCGACTATGTGGTAAGAGTGTGCTTGGTGAGCCATTGAGTGTTAAATGTTTTCTTGTAAGTAGAGGCTTAGTAGTAGGACGAAAACGTAGGCTTGAATTATAGCTACTGCTACTTCTAGAATGGTTAGTAGTAGTAAGACTAGCATGGTCAGGAGTGAAATTGTTGGTATTGTTGGTAGTAGAGTGATGGTAGCAGTAGAAATGAGTTGGATTAGTAAATGGCCTGCTGTGAGGTTGGCTGTTAGGCGTACTCCTAGGGCTAGGGGGCGAATGAGAAGACTGATTGTTTCAATCAGGACTAGGGCTGGGATTAGCGGTGTTGGGGTTCCCTCTGGTAGTAGGTGGCCTAAGGAAATTGATGGTTGGTTTCGTAGTCCTGTGAGGACGGTGGCAAGTCATAGGGGGAAGGCTAGGGCTAGGCTTATGGATAGTTGGGTGGTTGGGGTAAATGTGTAGGGCAGTAGGCCTAGGAGGTTAACTAGTAGGAGGAAGACTATTAATGACGTTAGGATTAGGGCTCATTTGTGGCCTTTGTTGTTTAGTGGGGTTATCAGTTGTTTTGTGATTAGGTTAATGACTCATAGTTGTAGGGTTGAAAGTCGGTCAGTGAGTCATCGGTTATTGAGGGTTGGTAGTAGGAGGGCTGGGAATGTTATTGAAATTAGGATTAGGGGGATTCCTAGTAGGGATGGACTAGAGAATTGGTCGAAGAAGCTTAGGTTCATGGTCAGGTTCATGGGGTGGTGGTTGGGGGTGTGGGTATTTTGTTGGATGGTTGATTAGCAGAGACGAAAGTTAGGAGTTTGGGTTGGATGATGGCGGAGTAGGTCAGTCACGTGGTTAGCATGATAAAAAATCATGGATTTGGATTTAGTTGTGGCATATCATTAAGGAGGGCGTGTGTCCCTCTTTCTCTAGCTTAAAAGGCTAGCGCTGGTTCATAGCTTCTTAATGATTAGGATGATAGTAGGGAGGATCAGCTCTCGAAATTGGCGAGGGGGGCAGATTCGACTACAATTGGTATAAAGCTGTGGTTGGCTCCGCAGATTTCTGAGCATTGGCCGTAGAAGACTCCGGGCCGGGAAGCGATGAATGAAGTTTGGTTGAGTCGTCCTGGGATTGCGTCAGTTTTGACACCAAGGCTTGGGACTGCTCATGAGTGTAGAACGTCGTCGGCAGTAACAATGACTCGAATTGAGGATTCCATTGGGACGACCACGCGATGGTCTACTTCCAGTAGTCGGAAGTGACCTAGTGGTAGGTCTGCAGTTGGTGTTATGTACGAGTCAAATGTAAGGTCTTTAAGGTCTGTATATTCGTAGGTTCAGTACCATTGATGACCGATAGCTTTTAGGGTTAGATCTGGTTCGTTGATTTCGTCTATTATGTAAAGGATTCGTAGGGAAGGGAGAGCGAGTATGATTAGGACTATGGCAGGAAGGATTGTTCAGACTAGCTCGATTTCTTGTGCATCGACTGTACTTGATGATAGTTTTTCAGTGAGTATTAGGGTGAGAAGATAAAGCACTAGGCTGCAGATAGCTAGGGCAGTTATTAGGGCGTGGTCATGGAATTCTACGAGTTCTTCCATAATAGGGGATGAAGCGTCTTGGAAACCGAATTGTGAGTGGTTGGCCATTTTTGAGTGTTGAGGTGTACTGGGTTTTCACCTGTAATTTAGCCTCGACAAGGCTATGTAATGGTTTTACTAACACCTCTAATGAGAAAGAAGCATAAGTGGTTTATATGCGGTTGGCTTGAAACCAACATATGGGGGTTCGATTCCTTCCTTTCTTGTACTTGGACGAAGGCTGGTTCTTCGAAGGTGTGATATGGAGGTGGGCAGCCGTGGATTCATTCAACGTTTGTGCTAATTAGTTCTGGTTGGGGAGCTTTGCGTTTGGATGCGAAGGCTTCTCAGATGATGAATATTAGCATAATTACGGCTGTTAGGGAGATTAGGGAGCCTACTGAAGAGATAGTGTTTCATAGTGTGTAGGCGTCTGGGTAGTCTGAGTATCGTCGTGGCATGCCAGCTAGTCCTAAAAAGTGTTGTGGGAAGAAGGTGAGGTTTACTCCCACGAATATTACTCCAAAGTGGATTTTGGCTCATGTGGAATGTAGCGTGTATCCAGTGAAGAGTGGGAATCAGTGGGTGAATCCAGCTAGAATTGCGAATACCGCTCCTATGGATAGGACATAGTGGAAGTGAGCCACCACATAGTAGGTGTCGTGTAGAGCAATGTCTAGTGAGGAGTTGGCTAGGACAATGCCTGTTAGTCCTCCAATAGTAAATAGGAAGATAAAACCTAGGGCTCATAGTATTGGTGGGTCTCATTTGATTGTTCCTCCGTGTAGTGTCGCTAGTCAGCTGAATACTTTGATTCCGGTTGGGATGGCAATGATTATAGTGGCGGATGTGAAGTATGCTCGAGTGTCTACGTCTATTCCGACCGTGAATATGTGGTGGGCTCAAACAATAAATCCTAGGAATCCAATGGATAGTATAGCTCATACTATTCCTATATAGCCGAATGGTTCTTTTTTGCCTGCATAGTATGCTACAACGTGAGAGATGATTCCAAATCCTGGTAAGATTAGGATGTAGACTTCTGGGTGTCCGAAGAATCAGAACAGGTGTTGGTATAGGATTGGGTCACCACCTCCTGCTGGGTCGAAGAATGTGGTATTGAGGTTACGGTCTGTTAGGAGTATAGTAATTCCAGCAGCGAGGACTGGTAGTGAGAGGAGTAGTAGTACTGCAGTAATTAGCACGGATCATACGAATAGTGGTGTTTGGTATTGTGACAGAGCAGGTGGTTTCATGTTAATGGCTGTTGTGATGAAGTTGATTGCCCCTAGGATGGAGGAAATACCTGCTAGATGTAGGGAGAAAATGGCTAGATCGACTGAGGCTCCAGCATGGGCTAGGTTTCCAGCTAGTGGGGGGTATACAGTTCATCCTGTTCCTGCTCCTGCTTCTACTGTTGAGGAAGCTAGGAGAAGTAGGAATGAGGGTGGTAGTAGTCAAAAGCTTATATTGTTTATCCGTGGGAATGCTATGTCTGGGGCACCGATTATCAGTGGGACTAATCAGTTTCCGAATCCCCCGATTATGATGGGTATGACTATGAAGAAGATCATTACGAAAGCATGGGCGGTAACTACTACGTTGTAGATTTGGTCGTCTCCTAGCAGAGCGCCTGGTTGGCCTAGTTCTGCTCGGATGAGTAGGCTTAGGGCGGTACCAACTATTCCGGCCCATGCGCCGAAAATTAGGTACAGTGTGCCAATGTCTTTGTGGTTTGTTGAAAATAGTCATCGGTTGATAAAAGTCACAGGTAAGATGGCTGAGTGTTTAAGCGTTAGGCTGTAGTCCTTTTCACAGAGGTTCAATTCCTCTTCTTATCGGCTCTGTAGTGAAATTCATGGTGAGTTGCAAGCTCATTGATGTGCATTAATTGTGTACCGGAGTCTGTTAGACAGAAGCCTGTTGGTTTGGGCGTATAGCTGTTAACTATAATGTTGTGGGATCGAAGCCCATTTGTCTAGTGATGTAAAGCCCTAGCTTAATTAAAGCGCCTGAGTTGCATATAGGAGATGCAGGGTAATGTCCTGCGGGTTTTAACAGAAACTAAGAGGGATTAACTCTTGTTTAAGGCTTTGAAGGCCTTCGGTTTAAGTGAACCTAAGTTTCTTAGATAAGAGTTAGGATTATGGGGGAGATTGGGAGTAGCATGATGGATAAGGTTGTTATGATGGCAATTAGGATATTTACTGGTTTGTTGGTGTGCCATCGTTTTATGTGGTTTGTGGTGTGAGGGGGGAGTGTAATTGTTGCACAATACGCTAGGCGGAGGTAGAAGAACAGACCAAGTAGGGATAGTAAGGATATAGCCAGTGCTGCTGGGGCTATGTCTTGCTTAGTTAGTTCTTGAATGATAAATCATTTTGGGAGGAATCCGGTCAAAGGGGGCAGGCCGGCTAAAGATAATAGTGCTAGTAGGAAGATAGTGCTAAGTGATGGTGTTTTTGTTCATGCGGTTATTAGTGTGGATAGTTTTAGGGCTTTTATTGAGTTTAATATTAGGAAGATAGTTGCAGTTATTATGGAGTATAGGTAGAAGTTAATTAGGGTGAGTTTAGGGTTGTAAATGAGGATGATGGCTATTCAACCTAGGTGGGAGATAGAGGAGAAGGCTATAATTTTTCGGATTTGTGTTTGATTTAGTCCCATTCATCCTCCCAGAGCTGCAGAAAGAATACCCATGGTGGTTAGCAGTGTGGGGTTGAGTGAGTGGGAGGTCATATATAGAAGAGTGATTGGTGGGAATTTTATGGCTGTTGATAGGAGAAGACCGGTAGTTAGGGAGGATCCTTGTAGTACTTCTGGGAATCAGAAATGGAATGGTACTAGTCCTAATTTTATTGAAATAGCTGCGGTTATAATTGAGCAGGACACTGGATGGGTTATTTGAGTGATGTCTCATTGTCCGGTGTGTCATGCGTTGGTTATGCTGGAGAATAATACTAGGGCTGAGGCAGTTGCTTGTACTAGGAAGTACTTAGTAGCAGCCTCAATGGCTCGGGGGTGGTGGGATTTTGAGATTAGGGGTAAGACGGCCAGTGTGTTGATTTCAAGACCGGTTCAGGCTATAACTCAATGATTGCTCGAGATGGTAATGGTTGTTCCTAGGAATAAGCTAATAATGAAGATTAGTTTTGCCTGGGGGTTCATTAGCAGGGGAAGGGGTTGAACCATCATTTTCGGGGTATGGGCCCGATAGCTTATTTAGCTGACCCTGCTAGAAAATAATATAAAGGAAGTATGAAGGGTTTTGATCCCTTTTGTGTAGGTTCAATTCCTACTTTTCTAGGTTTAAGGAAATGAGAGGACTGGTACACCTCCATGTTCACTTTATCATAGTGACCCTTGATAACGTTCAGGCACATTTCCTAGGATTTGTCTTAGGTATGGGGGGAGGCCTGCGTAGCAAATTGGTATGCTGATGTGTCATAGACATAGGGCGAGTGTTAGGGGGAGAAAGTTTTTTCATAGTAAGTGCATTAGCTGGTCGTATCGAAATCGTGGGTAGGAGGCACGGATTCATAGGAACCCTGCAGATAGGAGTAGTACTTTTGTAGCCAGGATTACTGGGAATAGTTCTTGTGGGGGGTTGAACAGGCTAGGGTTGAAGAATAGGATTACAGTTAGTGTGTTTATGAGTATAATATTAGCGTATTCAGCTAGGAAGAAAAGGGCAAATGGTCCTGCTGCATACTCTACGTTAAATCCTGAGACTAGTTCTGATTCTCCTTCTGTAAGATCGAATGGGGCGCGATTTGTTTCGGCTAATGTAGAGACATATCATATTATGGCGAGTGGTCAGCAAGAGAAGATCAGGTAGAGAGGCTCTTGGACTACCGCTAGAGTGCTCAGGGTGTAGTTTCCGCTGAGGATAATAATGGACAGTAAAATGATTGCTAGGGTGACTTCATATGAGATGGTTTGAGCTACTGCTCGTAGTGCCCCAATTAGGGCATATTTTGAATTGGAGGCTCACCCAGATCATAAAATAGAGTATACTGCTAGACTCGATATGGTTAGTACAAATAGTAGTCCCAAGTTGAGATCTGCAAGGGGAAATGGTATGGGTAAAGGTATTCAGATGGAAAGTGCTAGGAGAAGGGCTAGTATTGGGGTGACGATGAACAGGATTGGGGAGGATGTCGAAGGACGGATTGGTTCTTTAGTAAATAGTTTAATTCCATCTGCCAGTGGCTGCAACAGCCCAAATGGTCCTACAACGTTAGGGCCTTTTCGGCCTTGTATGTAGCTTAGGATTTTGCGTTCTACTAGGGTGAGGAAGGCCACAGCGATTAGGATAGGAATGATATAGGAGAGAGCCATGATAAAATTGATTAAGATGGGGTAGTTAGTCATTGTAGTTAATAGCTAGGGAGAGGATTTGAACCTCTGATCTAAAGGACTTAAGCCTTTTGCATTTTCCGAGCTCTGCCACGCTAGCTGGTCCTTTTCTAGGACGTGGGTAATGTGATAGCCTTTCGTAATTTAGTTGGATTCATCACTTAAGGCGAAGGCTTGCCTGTAGTATTGGCCTCGCTTTTCCTGTCCTTTCGTACTGGGAAGAGCTCATCATAGATAGAAACTGACCTGGATTACTCCGGTCTGAACTCAGATCACGTAGGACTGTTAATCGTTGAACAAACGAACCCTTAGTAGCGGCTGCACCACTAGGATGTCCTGATCCAACATCGAGGTCGTAAACCTCCCCGTCGATACGGACTCTCGGAGGAGATTGCGCTGTTATCCCTGGGGTAGCTTGGTCCATTGGTCAATTATATTGGGTCTGGTTGCTATTAGCACGTTGAGAGGTCGCTCTCAGTCTAGAAGTGTGATCTAATCTTTGGAGGATCTGTTTTTCTCCAAGGTCGCCCCAACCGAAAAATGCAGACCAATGCCTATATGTGCGTGAACCCAGTGGGTGTGAATGTGTTATAGGGTGGTTGCTGATTTTAAAGTTCCACAGGGTCTTCTCGTCTTATGTTGTTATCCCTGCTTTTGCACAGGGAGATCAATTTCACCGATCGCCTGTAAGAGACAGTTAAGACCTCGTTTAGCCATTCATACAAGCCCCGATTTATGAGGCAATTGATTGCGCTACCTTTGCACGGTCAGGATACCGCGGCCGTTAAACATTAAGTCACCGGGCAGGCATCACCTCCAATACTTGTTTGATTTTGCTGAAGGCTATGTTTTTGGTAAACAGTCGGGCCTTGACGTGTTTGCCTAGTTCCTTTTACAGGTTTTAATCTTTCTTAACGGACGCTCCTCTGTCGGGTTAACAATATGTTTGATACTCTGCTTGTTTGATTTGTCGTATCTTGGTAGTTTGTTAATAATGTACAGATGTAAGCTTGCGTCGTAGAGGGAGAACCCTGGTTACTCATTCTAGCATTATTTCTCCTATTTAAATATAGGTTAGCCTGTTAATGATGAGGGAATCATATGGTTTATATATTTTTTAGTAGGAGAGCTTTAACGCACTCTTCGTTGATGGCTGCTTGAGGGCCCACAGTGAATCTTTCTATAGATTATTTATCCGCTCGTAGAGATTGTATTCTTTTTTAAAGGAGCTGTACCCCCTTTAAATAGCCCTTAATTCGCTTCATTAGGGTTTGTGAGTTTCCTTGGAGAAGAATTAAGAGTGAACTAAGATTCGTTTCACAGGCAACCAGCTATCACCCAGCTCGATTGGCTTTTCACCTCTACTAGCAAGTCATCCCACTCTTTTGCAACAGAGACGGGTTCGCTCAAAATAGCTGCTCACAAGTAGCTCGCTTGGGTTTCGGGATGGCAAACTTAAATTCATTTTGCTTGGTTTTTCTTGCTAGACCATGATGCAAAAGGTACAAGGGTTGATCTTTGCTTTTTATAGCTTATGTTATTTCACTATTATTTCATCTTTCCCTTACGGTACGTAATCTCTATCGCTCCAATGGGTGTCTTTTCTATCGCCTATACTGGGACTAGTAAATGCTTTAGTTTAGTGTAAGTAGTGGCTTTGTTATTCCAGGTCAATGTAGATTGGGCTAGAATTTGGCATCAAGACGGTCTGGTGTTAGCAGGCATCTTTCAGGTGTAAGCTGAATGCTTTAATTAAAGCTACGTCTTGGTTGTCTAAGTGCACCTTCCGGTACACTTACCTTGTTACGACTTGCCTCCTCTTTAGCTGAGTAGCGTATTAGTGTATTGGGTTGTTTTGGCCGCTTGAGAAGAGGGTGACGGGCGGTATGTACGTGCCCCAGAGCCGGCTTAAAGAGGGCTCGATTGTCCCACTTTACTGCTAAATCCGTCTTCTAAAGGCTGTTTCATGCCTTTTTGCCGCAATGTTCTAATCTAGAAAATGTAGCCCATTGCTCCCATTCCATGGGCTATACCTTGACCTGTCTTATTAGTGGGTAAGACTATTGCGCTCACTGTTGAACCATCAGGCAGGGTGGGCTGGCGACGGCGGTATGTAGGCTGATTGGGCTAGGAATGGTCAGGTGTATCGTGGATTATCGATTACAGAACAGGCTCCTCTAGGTGGGTTTGGGGCACCGCCAAGTCCTTAGAGTTTTAAGCGTTTGTGCTCGTAGTTCTCGGGCGGATGCTCAGGTAATATAGAGCACCAAGATTTAGGGCCAGGCATAGTGGGGTATCTAATCCCAGTTTGGGCCCTGGCTTTCGTGGGTTTCAATTAATCGTTTGGCTAAGATCTTCTTTAGCAGTTGGCCTTATGAGCATCTTGGGCTTATCACAGCTCAGTTGCTTTTTAATCTTAGTTATTTGGATAGCATGCTACCACGCTTTACGCCGTTATAATGTTAATTTGGGTCTCCTGTATGACCGCGGTGGCTGGCACAGGATTTACCGCCCCTTAGAATTGCTATGACTAAGTCAAGTTTACACTCATTGCTTAATGTTAACTACTGCTGAGTACCCGTGGGGGTGTGGCAAATGCGAGGCGTCTTGGGCTACTGTGAGTGTGCCTGATGCCAGCTCCTGTCGACTTGGTTGAAGGAAGTCAGGGCGTCTACACTGGAATGCGGATACTTGCATGTATATGTCTAGCAACAACTAACAGTAAGGTTGGGACTAAGTCTCTTGTCCATGGGTGTTTGTGGCAGCCATCTTGACATCTTCAGTGTCATGCTTTGTTGTAAGCTACATGGAC